TCCTCGTAGCGGGGTCGGGAGAAAGAATAGGAAAGACGATTTCACTATATTTCTTACCAGGAACAGGACCTATCACAAGAATATTTTTTTTATTGGGACGATAACTCTGAAAAGACAGATTTCCTATCTTTTCTTTCAACTCAGGAGAAATACGATCGGGAGGGGCTAATTCGAATCCTTCGGGCAAAATAAGAACAGCTCCTACATTCAAAGGACCTTTTTTACCATTAGCGAGAACTTGTTTCAGTTGCATATCATAAGGGATGCGAACAACTGCTTCAAATACAGTATCAGGAAGCACAGCTTGCGGAACTTCAATATCCACGGGCTTATTAGCTAAATGGCAATTGGCACATACAATTCGTCCAGTTGCTTCTCGTGGATTTTCATAACCCTGCTGGGCAAAAATGGGATATGCATTTGAAATAGATGCCCGAGTTATTACATATATCATGATCGATACAGAAATGGATCGAATCATCTGTTCCTTTACCCAAGAAAAAGTATTTCTATTTTGCATGGTCCAATCATTGATCCCGGAATTTTTACAGTAAATTGGATAGGTAGCTAGTATAGTTCCCTATCTCGGAGTCTGCTATTATATTGCAATATAGGACGAATACTTTGAACAGAACAAGTAGAAGTATAAGGAATAAGTAAGATTGAAAAAGCTTTCTTTATACATGAAGAAACATTCTGATTTCATTGATATCAGGAGATCAAATGAGTTCTTCTCTTCATTCATTCATTGAATGATAAATAACTACAAGTGAAGGAGATAGACGATTTAAATAATGGAAGATCCAATATTTCACTATTGTATCCAGAATAACTGGAAAGGTGGAAACAAGCCCAGATATAATCTGATCATTATGAGCCAACCCAAAATCATTGTATACCGAACCAATCATTAGTTCCCAACCATGGGTCGAGTGAAATCCGATCCATAAATCAGTGACTAAAAGAATTGAAAAAGCTTTTATTGTGTCACTTAAGTTATGAAAGAATTCTTGAACCCAAGAATTAAGAATGACGAGTTCTTCATTACCCAGAATAAAATAACCACTTAGAATAGCGAAACAGATTATATTTGTCGAGAAATGCAAAATGATCTGGAAGTGATATTCATTGTGTGTTTTGACCAATTGTATTGTTTCCCCTTGTATTCCTATACGTATATGTGTCTTCGGGTACTCCGTTAGCATTTCGTCCAAGAAGAATAGTTCTTCTAATTCTATGAATCTTTCTATAAGGTTTTTCTCTTGAATATCATTCAAAAAGGTTTCGGATTGCCTGGTATTCCACCAATTAGTAACCAAAGGTTCCAAACTTTTCTTAAATGAGAAAGAGACCCACCAAGGCAAAAATACTATAGATACAAGATATGGGAGGGATGCTTTCTTTTTTTTCATTTTTTATCTGTGAATTGTTAATGAACCTGCTTCATTTGTCGACTCTATCTGATCTGAGATTTCTCTGAAGCACGAATTCTATAACAAACAAGGTATCGAACCTATGGATCTATTCCCCTTTTTGTGTAAAAATTAAGTCCTTGGATCTAGAAGGAATATAGAAATGGAAATAAGGTCCTTTTCTTTTCGGATTCGGATAAAAAAAATAAGCAAATATGATTTTCCCCAATATCCAAATTGGGCAAATTCGAATCAATTTCATCTTCATTTGTTCCCTTCCCCTTCGATGAAGGACCAAAAAACTACCTGAAGTAAGGTTATACTTCGATTGGTACGCGCAAGAAATAGGCCAATTCGGCAGCTTTTTGTTCGATTTCTCGTGGAGTAAAATTCTCATCAGTACGAGTCAAGGGAATGGCTCCCCGGCCTCTGATTTCCATATAAAGGACACGACGGGGATAAAGACCCTCTTTAACTTCCATTCTAATGGATTGTATATCTCTCATAAGGAAGCGAAGGAAGATGCGACGATTTATTCCAGGAAATCCCCAACGAAAAATACACACTATTCCTTCTTTTCTATCGAAGCGGTCATAACCACTACCTACATTCCACGAGATTGTGCACCACAAATAAGAACTAATGAATAGACCTGCGATCCCATAGAAAGACATCACGAGACCCTGTGGAAAAAAAATGATTTGCTGAGAAGGAAATACGGATATCAGATTCCTACCAAGATAACTGGAAGTTCCAACCACTAAGAATCCTAGTGAACCTAAAAAAAGGATACAGGCCCAGAAAAAATTACTTGTTTTTCGAGACCCTTTTATAAGTTCTATCCATATATGTTTTGATCGCCAGTTCATACTATACTAGATCCAGTTGCATTCGATTGGAATTGAGAGAATAAGCCTAAAAATTTTGACTTTAATTTTTTTGATCCCGAAGTAACTCTCATCAACTAGCACTTTTCTGATGTGAACCATTTACTACAATACTAATTGGTTAGACACATTTTTTCGTTCTATTTAAAAGAACGCACCGATCTATTTTTAATCATCTATACCCGCATATACGTGCATTTATGCAGATATCACGTATCCGCATGCATAAGAGTTCTGTCATTTGGGTCCGGAAACAGCCACATATCATACCATATTACAATAAATAAATATCTGTATTATGATCCAGTCAGTATTGAAAGAAATTGATGAGATTTGGTCCCATCGAGTCTGGGTCTATACAATCTTATTTTTTTGGATATAAAGAAATAAAGAAGCCATTGCAATTGCCGGAAATACTAGGCCTACTAAAGGCACAAAAATAGAGGGGAAGATGAGATTTGTCATAGAATGGGTGCCTCGATTTAATTTACTATTTATACCTCTTATAAAGATTTATACCTCTTATAAAGATATCTTATGATAAGTATATCTATTATAAATAATATCAAGTAGTTAATAAGTGCAAGGAATGTAGAACTAAGTTAAGTGTATCTATTCGTCTTTATACACGAATATGTATGATAATCCACTTTTATCAATTTTTCCAAAATTTGCTTATTCTTCTTCTCCCATTCTTATCCTTATCTTCTTTCTATCTTTCTAAGAAGAATTTTATTATCAAAGAGTTTATTATGAATTCGCGACTCTAACTAATTTGATCGAGGGATTCGTAGTTCATAGTATTCATAGTTCATAGTATAGTAAAGTAAAAAAATGGGGTTCTTAGTGAATATAGAAATCACTTCCATTTATTCTATATTCTCTATTTCTTTTATAGATATCTATCTAATATATTTTTCATTATTTTCATTGTCTATATTAATACCTAAGAAGGCCCGAGAATTCTTTTTTCTTTTACCTAATTTTTTGTAAGAAAAAAAAAATTCTCCGAAACTTTTGATTCCTACTACGAGTAGAACTTATGTCATCAAAGAAAGCAGCATTCTTCTTAGTTTTTTTTATTAAACTAAATACTTGTTTATTACAAATAACTGAATCCAGTGTTATACTTTATTTGATTTGCATTTTTTTATTCACGGGAAGGAAACCGTGGAGTTGAAATAACTCACTCAGAACACCTTTTAAAAGATTACGTGGTACGATTGGATCGAATAAGCCCTTATGGAATAAATGCTCAGCTGCTTGTGAACCATCGGGTACTGTCTTCTTCAATGTTTGCTCAATTACTCTTTTACCTGCAAATGCAATGTAGGCATAAGGTTCAGCAATAATGACATCCCCCAACATACCAAAACTGGCTGTCACTCCACCGGTTGTAGGAGATGTAAGAATTGATACATAGAATAATTTTTTATTTGATTGATAATTATATGAAGCAGAAGATATTTTAGCCATTTGCATCAAGCTCAAACTTCCTTCTTGCATGCGTGCTCCTCCAGAAGCACACACAATAACAACAGGTAGAGATCGATTAGTAGCATACTCGATCAAACGGGTTATTTTCTCGCCTACTACTGATCCCATACTACCTCCCATAAACTGAAAATCCATAACCCCAATTGCTACGGGAATACCGTTTAGTTGACCTATGCCTGTTTGAACGGCTTCCGTTAAACCCGTTTTTCTTTGATAAGAATCGATACGATCTCTATAAGGTTCCTCCTCTGAATGAAATTCAATGGGGTCCGTGGAGACCATATCTTCATCCATGGGATCCCAAGTGCCCGGATCAATCAAAAGTTCGATTCTATCTGAACTACTCATTTTCAAATGATATCCACACTGTTCACAAATATTCATTTGTGACCTAACAAATTCTTTATAGTTTAATGTAAAACAATTTTCGCATTGAACCCATAAATTTATATATTTTTTATTTATATCCAAATCATTAGATCTTCCTCTTATATTGAAATCGCTCCCATTCCTACTAGTTCTTATACTAGAACCCTCATTTTCACTACCACTTACACTTTTTTCATCAGTACAAATGAAACTATAAATGTAACTGTCACTGTAATTGCCGATACCACTGGTAATATAACTATTACTACTGATTTCAAAATGAAGATAACTATCAATGCAATTATTAATGTGATTAATCCAACTAGATTGGGTATCATACATGTAATGAGAATAGTAATGATTCTTACTCTTAGACCTACTATTCAAATAACTAGAAAAAAAGCTTTCTGGTTCACGTGGAAAAGAACTATCATTGTCAATCTCAAAAATCTGATTTTCAATATCAAAATATACAGAATAACTGTCACCGTTACTATCCCTAACCAAAAAAGTATCATCAGAGATAAAATTCCAAATCTCCCTGATAGTAAATAAATAATCAACATTACTGAAACTATAATTGGCACTACTGGTCCAATTAGGAATGTTTTTCCCTGTATCATTTATAATGGGGTCTTCACTTCCATTGGTATGTCCCATAGCATCAAGACTATCCATTGATTTACTTAGCCCACATTTATTTTCTAACTTTTCCTTAGACAACATCGAATTGAACCACCATTTTTCCATAGAGTCTTCCCGCCCCATATTTGATGAAAATACAATAAATGAATAGTCATTCGATTCATAATTTTTTTTTATCTATCAGAATTAA